AGACTAAGAAAGTTGACTCCAAAATAAATTGTGAGCTCCGTTTTGTAAAATTATGACCTAAACATTAAGTACGAAGTGGTGGGAACGATGAAACCTGTGAAGATAAAAAGATTTTTATTTTTTTTATTGAATAATTGAATCTTACTCTGATTCACCAGTTGGGATGGCGGAATGCACCGGAAATCAATTCATCTATTATGCGAAGTCACGAACAAGCGCTACGGCTGAAATAGAGATTGCAAGAGTAAATATTCGCCCGCGAAAACTTTCTTTTTTTGGCTCTTTTTTATAATTTTAGAATTAGTAAACTTGTATTTGGATAAAGGACAAAAGAAAATAAAGATTTATTAATTATTAAAACGTTATAAAAAACTATTTTTTTTTATAAATAAAAATGTTATAATATCTATTCAAATGAAAAATGAATTGAAATTCATTTTTGAATCCTTTTATTCGTGAGGAGCTGGATGAGAAGAAACTCTCACGTCCAGTTCTGTAGTAGAGATGTAATTCCTAAATAACCATCAACTATAACCCCAAAAGAACTAGATTCCGTAAACAACATAGAGGAAGAATGAAGGGAATATCTTATCGAGGTAATCATATTTGTTTCGGTAAATATGCTCTTCAAGCACTTGAACCCGCTTGGATCACATCTAGACAAATCGAAGCAGGCCGACGAGCAATGACACGAAATGCACGACGTGGTGTAAAAATATGGGTCTGCATATTTCCGGATAAACCAGTTACAGTAAGACCGGCCGAAACGCGTATGGGTTCGGGGAAAGGATCCCCTGAATCTTGGGTAGCTGTTGTTAAACCGGGACGAATACTATATGAAATGGGCGGAGTAACCGAAAATGTAGCGAGACGGGCTATTTTAATAGCAGCATCCAAAATGCCTATACGAACTCAATTTATTATTTCTCGATAAAAATGTGGAAACAAAATAGAAATAAATGAGTCTTGGGATGAAACAAAACCGCGGGTTTCCTTTTTTTATACAAACAATATTTCTTTTATTTTATTCATCCTTTGCATTGAAAGAATAGACTAAAATTTTAATATGATTCAACCGCAGACCCATTTAAATGTAGCGGATAACAGCGGGGCTCGGGAATTGATGTGTATTCGAATCATAGGAGCTAGTAATCGTCGATATGCTCATATTGGTGACGTTATTGTTGCTGTTATCAAAGAAGCAGTACCAAATATGCCCCTAGAAAAATCAGAAGTAGTCAGAGCTGTAATTGTTCGTACCTGTAAAGAACTTAAACGTAACAGTGGTATGATAATACGATATGATGGCAATGCTGCAGTTGTTATTGATCAAGAAGGAAATCCAAAAGGAACTCGAATTTTTGGTGCAATCCCCCGGGAATTGAGACAATTAAATTTTACTAAAATAGTTTCATTAGCTCCCGAGGTATTATAAAATTAAAATAAAATGAGATCGTGATATCTTTGAAGTATTTGAAAGAAATAGATTAAGAACTAGATTAATTCGTAGATTGTATCTCACGCATATATCTTGAAAATAAAAAAAAAAAGAAAAAAAAAAACATGTTGATTTTATCCAATTTTGAGGCACCAATAATTTTAGTTTATCATGGGTAGAGACACTATTGCTGAGATAATAACCTCTATACGAAATGCTGATATGGATAGAAAACGAGTTGTTCGCATAGCATCTACTAATATTACCGAAAATATTGTTAAAATACTTTTACGAGAAGGTTTTATCAAAAACGTCCGAAAAAATAAAGAAAAAAACAAATATTTTTTGGTTTTAACCCTGCGCCATAGAAGGAATAGGAAAAGACCCTATAGAAATATAAATTTTTTAAATTTAAAACGGATCAGTCGACCCGGTCTACGAATATATTCTAACTCTCAACGAATTCCTATAATTTTAGGTGGAATGGGAATTGTAATTCTTTCTACCTCGAGAGGTATAATGACAGACCGGGAGGCTCGACTAGAAGGAATCGGCGGAGAAATCTTGTGTTATATATGGTAATCCTTTTAATATAATATACAAATGGGATCCTAAACCTCTTCCTATTTGTAAAAAAAAAAAAGCAAGGAGATGCGTTATCTAATATCGTTTCTTTCCCATTAGTTGATACTTCAAGGAGGCTTGACCTGGAATGAAAGAACAAAAATGGATCCATGAAGGTTTAATTACTGAATCGCTTCCCAATGGCATGTTCCGGGTTCGGTTAGATAATGAAGATCTGATTCTAGGTTATGTTTCAGGAAAGATCCGACGTAGTTTTATACGGATACTGCCGGGAGATAAAGTAAAAATTGAAGTAAGTCGTTATGATTCAACCAGAGGACGTATAATTTACCGACTCCGAAGCAAGGATTCAAAAGATTAGGTGTTTTTTATTCAATATGATTCGAGAAGAAAAATTCCAATAAACTTATTTTCTACCAACGAAAATGAAGTAGATTCAGAATTAAGATAAGGAATAACAAATATGAAAATAAGAGCTTCCATTCGTAAAATTTGCGAAAAATGTAGGCTAATCCGCAGGCGGGGGCGCATTATAGTAATTTGTCCCAACCCGAGACATAAACAAAGACAAGGATAATCAGACTCACTAAAGAGCCAAATGTACAAATAAAGAATCTGTTTTGACATCAAATGGATATATCCATATATTTATGACTCATATTTATGAGATGATACAATATGGCAAAAGCTGTACCGAGAACTGGTTCACGTAGGAATGTACGTATTGGTTCACGTAAGAGTGCACGTAGAATACCAAAAGGAGTTATTCATGTTCAAGCAAGTTTCAATAATACCATTGTCACGGTTACAGATTTACGGGGTCGGGTGGTTTCCTGGTCCTCGGCCGGTACTTGTGGATTCAAGGGTACGAGGAGAGGAACACCCTTTGCTGCTCAAACTGCAGCAGCAAACGCTATTCGTACAGTAGTAGATCAAGGTATGCAACGAGCAGAAGTAATTATAAAAGGTCCGGGTCTAGGAAGAGACCCAGCATTACGAGCTATTCGTAGAAGTGGTATACTATTAACTTTTGTACGGGATGTAACCCCCATGCCACATAACGGCTGCAGACCTCCAAAAAAAAGACGCGTGTAGAAATGAACAGTGAATAAATTTCAAAAAAGAAACAAGAGAAATAAATAATTCAATCAAATAAAATAATATTACTATGGTTCAAGAGAAAGTAACAGTATCTACTCGGACACTACAGTGGAAGTGTGTTGAATCAAGAACAGATAGTAAACGTCTTTATTTTATTATGGGCGCTTTATTATTTCGTAGTAACAAAGAAAATCAGATTTATTCTATACTCGATAAGTACCAATACGCAATGGGGGATTGATACCATTTTCTACGAGTAAATGTGTCCCTCCTTATTTATCATTAGAAAGATCTATTCATAAAAATTTTACTTATATTTTGTCTTTCTTTCTGAATTTTTTTTTATTTTTTTAATCTAATCTTCTAATCTATGGATAAAATAAAATAAATATGATAGAGCCGATATTAGAAAGACAGTAAAATCATATTGTTACGTTTCCACATCAAAGTAAAATATAGTATTTAGTTATTTTTTTCTTTCAATTCATGCCTATTGGTGTTCCAAAAGTACCTTTCCGAATTCCTGGAGAGGAAGATGCATCTTGGATTGACGTATAGTGCGACTTGCCAGATATATTGGGTCATATGGGATTTCCCCGTTCTCTCCCCCGATCGAGATATCCTCTGGTTCGCCCAAGAAAGAGAATTTGAATCATCAAAATTTGAAGCGCGAAGTGCAATTATATGCATTATTTGGGGGGAATTCTTAGTACCATTATCAATTAGAATAATTTATGGTTGGCTTTGGTTGGACTAAAAAAATGAAGTATCCCGGCTCCGTTTAGAAAAAAAAACCAATTGGTAATAAAGTAATAAATGGATCTACGATTACTGCGTGTATTATAAAAGATTCCTGTTTGTTATTTGTAAAGTTATGTTATAACAAAACTAAATGGTGATGGGAAGATTTGTCCTATATGTGCAAATAAAAATCGGGTGGATCTTTACCCGGAGTAGAGCATAAACCTAAAAAAATTAAAGAGACCCATTCAGGAACAAGAAAATACCACCGTAATTTGGATTGAATTTCGATGAAACAATACATCAATGAAAAGTTAATTCAATAAGTTTAAAGTTTATTTACTTTTTCAATTATAAATTATAAAAAAAAGAAAAGAAGTCAAATTTTGTCTTTATTGAAAAATAGAAGAAAAAAGCCCTTTCGTTAGAAAGTAGAAAAACCTGCTAAAAAAAGAATAGGAAAAAAGAAAGAGGACTGGAATCTATACATTGATTCTTTTTTTTAGCAATTTTTTTGAACCGTATGCATCAAAAGGTGCATGTACGATTCCTAAGGGATACAATTTTACCCTACTCAACCGACTTTATCAAGAAAGATTAATTTTTTTAGGCCAAGAAGTTGATAGTGAGATCTCGAATCAACTTATTGGTCTTATGGTATATCTCAGTATAGAGGATGATACCAAAGATCTTTATTTGTTTATAAACTCTCCTGGCGGGTGGGTAATACCTGGAGTAGCTATTTATGATACTATGCAATTTGTGCGACCAGAGGTCCATACAATATGCATGGGATTAGCCGCATCTATGGGATCTTTTATCCTGGTTGGAGGAGCAATTACCAAACGTCTAGCATTCCCTCACGCTTGGCGCCAATGAGGTTTTTATTTGAAAGAAAAAAGAAAACTATGCCTTCGCCGTATGAATATTAAGTAATAATAGCATGACACTTCGAATTCGATATGAAAAAATTGTATTCTTTGTTTTTTTTTCAAAAGATTCAATTATGTATCGAGAGAGTAGTATGAGATAAAAGGTATTTCCCATTTTCTTTTATGGAAGTCTAATTCAGCGTCACAAACTTTTTTGTTTTCATACTCACGGGCTCTTAACAATATTTAAGTTTATGCTAAAAAAAAGAGTGTGAAAAAACAATATTTTTCCTTTTTTAGTTGGATCAAAAAGAAACTTTGGAATTGCTGAATCAAAGACAAAAAAAATATGTTTTAAAATATAAAGCAACGGAGCCATCATAGTATTTTTTTTTAACTCCTCCAAAACAAAAGGAAGGGTGGCAATTTGAATTTGATTGTTTACCCATCTGGGGTTGATATATATTATATATTTTTTATCTTTGAAAGTGGAAAGTGAGGGTCAATTTGTTTGGTTGTAGAGCCGTATGCAATGCACAAAAGATGATGCCCGTACGGTTGTTCAATTCTATCTTTTTTTTTTCCTATTATTCTTTATCTTTCTTTTCTGTTCGTTTCATCACACCAGATAGAGAACCCTTCCATAATCAGGGTAATGATCCATCAACCCGCCAGTTCTTTTTATGGGGCGCAAACGGGAGAATTTATCCTGGAAGCGGAAGAACTGCTGAAACTACGCGAAACTCTCACAAGGGTTTATGTACAAAGGACGGGCAAACCATTATGGGTTGTATCAGAAGACATGGAAAGAGACGTTTTTATGTCAGCAACAGAAGCCCAAGCTTATGGAATTGTTGATCTTGTAGCAGTTGAATAAAAAAAAATGGATTTTGTGCAAATCTGCGATTTGAGATTTTATCTCCTAGTTTACTATTCCATTAAATATAAAAAATGCATAATCATCCGGTTAGGATCAATCTAAACCAACCCATTAGGTATATGGTTCAACATGCCAACTATTAAACAACTTATTAGAAAGACAAGACAGCCGATTAAAAATGTCACGAAATCCCCCGCTCTTGGGGGATGTCCTCAGCGTCGAGGAACATGTACTAGGGTGTATGTGTGACTCGTTTAGATCATGAGCTGACACAAAAAAAGCAATAAAACTGCTGTCCAGTATGAATAGTGAAGTGAATAGGGTAGAATGGAAGAAGGAACTCTATTCACTATCTAAAAACTAAAAATAAGCAAATTGATCCCTCTACTGTGGATAAAGTTTATGGTTTACATTGGTGCAAATCCAATCACCTGAATTTAAGATGAAAAAAAATTCTCCATTGGTAGCAAATGGTTATCCATTAAGCGGAGGAAATCTGATTGAAATTCAACAAAAACATAAAATGAAGTTTTCACTTGGTCAAGAACGGACTACGAGGGTCAGCTATCTGGAAAACTTTCAATAATTAAATACCGTTACTGTATGGGTGGGTCTCGTTGTGAAAGACCTGTTACTGGATAATTTATGAGTAGAGCCAAAGAGTGTGGTGTGAACTATACAAGTTACCAAAACCATTGATTAAATGAAGTTGAAGTTAAAGGCTCCGGTGTATAGAAAAGACCTCACTGTTTAAAAAGTAACCATAGAAACGAAGGAACCCGCTATTTCTTTATCCATCTATTTAATTTATATTTTTTTAGTGACTTTTGACACCTAGCAAAAAGAAATTTTATTATTTATTTTTTGTATTTCACAGTAAAATACCAAAAAAATCGTGGTTGGGAAGGTTATAGTCGCCAAAGCCATTGGAATTTGTATTTTATACATTGGAAAAATCCGTTTGGTTATTAATAGACCGGGGCGCAGGGAAAGGGATAACTGAAATAAAATAAATCAATTGGTTATTCATCAAAGTTTTATTTATTCAATGACCAGAATTAAACGTGGATATATAGCCCGGAGACGTAGAACAAAAATTCGTTTATTTGCATTAAGTTTTCGAGGGGCCCATTCAAGACTTACTAGAACTATTACTCAACAGAAAATAAGAGCTTTGGTTTCGGCTCATCGGGATAGGGATAAGCAAAGGATAAATTTTCGTCGTTTGTGGATTGCTCGGATAAACGCAGTAATTCGAGAGGGGGGAATATTCTTATTCTATAGTTATAGTTATAGTAAATTAATACATGATCTATACAAGAGACGGTTGCTTCTTAATCGTAAAATACTAGCCCAAATAGCTATATCAAATAGGAATTGTCTTTATATGATTTCCAACGAAATCAGAAAAGAAGCAGGTTGGAAAGAATACACCGGAATAATTTAAATGGAGTTCCCCAGAGAATGAACTCCGAGAAGGTGGGGGTCAAATTACTATGAGAAAATAAAATATGCTAAAGTAGTCAAAATGAATACGTTCAATAAAAAAATCTTTTTTTTTATTACGACACGATAATAAAATAAATATGGATACTCGGATTTGTCGAACAAAACATCAATCCGTGTTTGAGTTCGGATTGGAATTCTGATTCAAGTCAAGTAAACAAAGAATAAACCTATTTTTTTCTGGTTCTAAGACCCGCAGCTCTGGTGGCCGACTCGATTCTTTCAAATTTTTTATCATTATTGAGAAAAGGTAACAAAGATAAAATACGAGCTTGTTTTATAGCAATAGTAATTAATCGTTGTTGTTTCAAGGTCAATCTATTCACTTGTCTAGATAATATTTTTCCTTGTTCACTAATAAATTGACTAATTAAACTCATGTTTCTATAATCAATTCGATCCCCCGATTGAATCGGGGGCAAACGCCTACGAAAAGATCGCTTGGATTTAAGAAAAGGTCGCTTGAATTTACCCATGGTTTGTTTGTTTAGTTTATTTCTTATTCTGAAAATCCTATTTATTAATTGTCATCTTAACCCCCAATAGGATTTTTATTTATTTATACATATTCAGGGATAAGACATACCTCGTCCGATCTATTTCTTTATTTCCCCATGAATCGTATGTTTGTAACAATAGGGACAGAATTTTATCAATTCTAATAGATTAGGCGTATTGTGCCGGTTCTTTTGAGTAATATATCTGGAAATGCCCGTTGGTACCTTCTTAACACCGTTTCGGATACAACTAGTACATTCCAAAATCACAGTGACTCGCGCACCTTTCCTATTGGCCATGAACCTCCTTTGGATTTTTTATTTACTCAACTCTTTTATTTTTATTCGAAACGAATAAAAATAAAAGAAGAAAAAATAGAAGTTACTAACTTGAAATCCAACTCTAAAAGATCAAAATAAATAAAGTAATAATCAAAGCAAAGCCGTAGTAAATATAAGTAAATATAATAAGTAGGATAATGATTTAAAAACTCTATTTTCAATCCGAAGGGCGGTATTAAAATTAAAGATCTTGTATTCTTGCCCTAGACTCGCATTTTACTACTCTACCCCCGCGCCTGCCTATATCTATATTAATAATATAATTAATATTAATTAATTAATTTCATTAGCGAATGTGAATCCCAGTCCCGCGTACGTTGAATCAACCTTTAGTCTTTCTATTTCGCCCCTTATTCTAAAAATACTAAAAAAAAAAAGATAAAACGGGGGGCAATTAGTCAACAGATATTTGATTGTATCTATAATTTTCTTCATTCCTTCCAATGTAAATAATTATAATGAAAAAAGGGGGGGAATGTCAACGCATCCGGGAAAAACGATTAATCTCTATTAATAGACCTGCTAAAGCCCCGAGCCATAGCGTACTTAGCTTAGTACTGGGGCCGCGGAGAGATATGTTTTTAGATCTCGCATCTAAAAACCCCCTTTTTGTTATTTATTGTAATACATAAAAATAAAATAAATAATGCATATATGATTATGATCAGATGCATATCATATGTAGTTTAAGGGCCGCTTAAATTAAAGTTGTACGCGCAATCCCTAATTCAAATTGAACTGTACAACGATCATAAGATTTTCCTTTTATTAAAAATTAAAACAGAAAAATGCACCCTCATCCTCTCTTAGCAAGTATTTCCCCAAAATCTTCATTTATTTTTATGCTGGGTTATGTATTCTGTATTTTGTATATATTATAATTAAGAATTAAGATAAGATATATATATATATATTATTTATGTTTATATGTTAAACAATATAAATAAATAATATGTTAAATAAGATAAAAAAAAAAAGACGAAATGGGCATAAATTGTGTTTCTCAATGGAGTAAATAGGGATGTGGAAAACAAGACAGGAATTATATACAATGACACTGTAGAACAATTGAAGGGATGTGGCGCAGCTTGGTAGCGCGTTTGTTTTGGGTACAAAATGTCACGGGTTCAAATCCCGTCATCCCTACCTATTACTGCCCAAAACGAGTAATCCATTGAGATCGATTCAAGTTGCACCGAATCATTCATTTTTATGAAACTATAGAATATATGCCTATTAAAATAAAATAAAAATATAAAATGGATTAGTGTTAGAAAAAGAATACTTTTTTTTATAGCCTTTTATATTCTATATTCGGATAAAGAAAGCGCTCTTAGTTCAGTTCGGTAGAACGTGGGTCTCCAAAACCCGATGTCGTCGGTTCAAATCCTACAGAGCGCGATTTTTTCTTCGTAGATCTAATTAGACTAAAATAGATTCAGTCACTTGCACAGTAATTATAATTTTACCTACTGTGGATTAAAGAAAGGAAGAGGCCAATCAAAAACCAAAAAAGTCTCATCCTTGTAGATAGATCAAGATTTGAATTGAGATCCAACAATTTATTACAACTATTAATCCCAATTATTTTATTTTTTCTTCGCTTTCTTTCATCGAACAGGATCTACTACTCGTATTTGTTACGGGACGATTAACCAATTACTTAAAAGAAAAAATGGGTAACTGTCTTTACAACCACGAAAAGTAAATTTATAGATCCCGCATCTACTTGTAATTGTGGAAATATGATAATCTCTTTCATTGTAAGAATTTTCTACTAAATACAGCATCATTTTACATCAATAATTTTACATCAAGAGGTAAAGGAATAAATAAATTCTTTAGCACACACTTCCTTTCAATACTGCTTCCACTTGCGTTGCTGTGTCAGAAGAAGGGTAGCTATACTGTTTTGGTATACTCTAAAGATGCCCTCAATATGGTATTGACAATTATACAAGGATCATATTTAATTGATTGCCTTTTAATGATCGATCTCATCTTTTACGGAATCGATCCCCTTTGACTGTACAAGAATATAATATGTGGAGTTGAGCATGTCTGGAAGAACGGGAGAACGTTTTTTTGCTGTTATTATTACCTATTGGGTCATTCATAATTACTATACCTTCCCTATTAATTGCGCCGGTTATTCGTCAGTACTAGTACTATATATAATATATAATATAGTATAATATAGTAATAGTACTTGGATGAATTGAGTTGTAGACATGAAAGAGTAGGAACTCGACGGAATTCCCTTCTTTATTTGTCTGATTTGAGGGGAAAGGCCTCCGCTGGGGTTCTCTTTTAAGAAGCAGCAGAGTCTTTCTTTCGTCTAAATTACAAAGTGGATTTATTTTTATGTTGTTTAAAAAAACTCAATTCTATTTTTGTGGTGATTTTAAAAAAATGAACTTCATTGATTGATTCATAACATTTCTTTGATAGTATCTATGGGGTACTTGCCAAGTTATAACAAGGGGGAATTGCTCAATTTCTTTATACGTATATTTATTAGATATCGTAAAAATACTTTATATACTATACTCTTACCCTATTCATTTTTTCATTTTAATATCTCATAAAAATTGAAATTTTTTATAAGTTCATAGAATAAGTTTTATTTTTTGTTTGTCCATTACTTTATTGTTTATTGTACGTAATAAATCGAAAAAAGTTCTGATACATCTGGAAAACCGAAACCAAGATTATAAAATTTAGGCGAACGGTATCAAAAATCATTAATCTTTCGACCCAAAAAGGGGTGTAGAAAATTCCCCTTTCTTGGGTCGAAGACTAGGAAGACAAATAATTCCTCATATAATTAATTGTTCCCCCCATTTATAGTTCGTTCTATTACCCGCTTACTTATGCTAATATCTATCCCAATTTTATGACATTGAACTCTGGCAGGCAATAGTAGCATAGTCGTACCTATTGTTTGGCTAAAAAAAAAAACAAAGAAAGCGGTGGTGGTAAAGTCATAAAGTCAACTAAAATATAAAATAGTCTTCTTCAAACAAAAATATACCATGACTTGGAATGTGGTACAAGGGATTCCCCGAACTCGTAGAAAAAGAGAAAATAAATAAAATAAAAGGTTTTTCATAATTTATTTTTTTTTTGATCATACATAATTAATTGACAAGATATGATTTATCTACATCTAAAGTATCACTTCCAACAAATATTGAACTTTTAAAAAAAAAAAAGAGTTCTCCACTTGTTTGCTACAAATAAAATAAATAATTGAACTTAGTGCACTCTACTTGATGATTGAATTGGAATTCAAAGGAAAGAAGGCGTGTAGCTTAAATAACTCACTCAGAACGCTTTTTAAAAGATTACGTGGTATGATTAGGTCGAATAAGCCCTTCTGGAATAAATATTCAACCGCTTGTGAACCTTCGGGTACTGTTTTATTCAATGTTTGTTCAATTACTCTTTTACCCGCAAATGCAATGTAGGAATTTGGTTCGGCAATAATGATATCTCCCAACATACCAAAACTAGCGGTTACCCCACCAGTAGTAGGCGATGTAAGGATTGATACATACAATAACTTTTTATTTGATTGATAATCATATAAGGCAGACGATATTTTAGCCATTTGCATCAAGCTCAAACTTCCTTCTTGCATGCGCGCCCCCCCCGAAGCACACACTATAATAAGAGGTAGAAATTGATTGGTAGCGTACTCAATCAAACGGGTGATTTTCTCCCCGACTACGGATCCCATACTACCCCCCATAAACTGAAAATCCATAACTCCAATTGCTATGGGAATACCATTTAGTTGACCTACGCCTGTTTGAACAGCCTCAGTTAATCCCGTCTTTCTTTGATAAGAATCAATACGATTTTTATAAGGCTCCTCCTCCGAATGAAATCCAATGGGATCCAGAGAGACCATGTCTTCATCCATAGGATCCCAAGTACCGGGGTCGATTAAAACTTCGATTCTTTCTGAACTACTCATTTTCAAATGATATCCACATTGTTCACAAATATTCATTTTTGAAATAAAAAATTTCTTATAATTTAATCCATAACAATTTTCGCATTGAAACCACAAATGTTTGTATTTTTGAGTTGCATCGAGATCATTAGAGCTTTGTCTTAGAGTTAAATCACTACTCTTCGCGCGAGTTCTTGTTCTTATTATACCGGACCTCCCGCTTTCACTACTAGTTCTACGTTTATCAAAGCACCTGTAAATGTAATGGTCACTACTATCACTTACAATGGACGCATCAATACAGATTTGAGACTGAAGATAACTACCAATGCAACTAGTAATGTGATTATTCCAACTAGATTGAGTATCATACACGTAATGATTGTATAAGGAATCCTCGCCCGTATATACATTTTTCATATAACTAAAATTGCGATAACTAGAAAAAGAACTTTTTAGTTCACTCAGAAAAGAATGATCGTTCTCAATCTCAAAAATATGATTTTCCATATCAAAATAGATAGAAAAACTGTCTCCATTACTATCCCTAACTAAAAAAGTATCATCCAAGATGAAATTCCTAATATCTTTGACGCCAAATAAATGAGCGACATTACTGTAACTATAATTGTTACGCCCCCCCCAACTATGAATGTTTTTAGCCCTACTTTTTCTATTAGGATCTTCTCTTTCACTAGTATTTTCAATAGGACTTAGATTGTCCATTGATTTCTTTATACCATACCTTCGTTTTAACTCCTTCTTAAACACCCTTGAATTAAACCACCATCTTTCCATAGAGTTTTATTGCCCCCTATTTGCATAAAAATACAATAAAATAAATAGATGAATAGTCATTCGATCCACAATTCTTTATTTGGATTTGAATATATTATTTCCTAATTACGAGCTTGGACACATGCTTAAAGAGCTACTCGGTTAGCTATGACGCCTGACGCATTACCCAAGGGTGTCCTAAAGTTCCTCCACCAAACTGTAGTACGGAATCGTCCCTAAAGATCTCGGTCAGAGCAGGCATATGCCGTGAATACCCCAGCCACGGGAATAACACCTGGTAGAGAGGATCAATCTTGAGTGAAATAAATACCGCGACTTCGATCTTTTTCAATAAAATCATCACGCAGTAAATCAACAAAGCCCAAAGTGATGTCTCTTTCTCCTTCAAGTTTACCCACTACGGTACCAGAGTGAATATGATCTCCACCAGACATATGTAACGCTTTAGCTAGTACACGGAAGTGTATACCAAGGTTCTTCTGTCTATCAATAACTGCATGCATTGCAGGTGAATGTGAAGAAGTAGGCCATTATCCCGGCAATAATGAGAGAAGCTAGTATTTTTGTGGTGAATCTTCCTGTTAAGTAATCATGCATTATGATAGGAACTCCCGATTCTCTAGCAAATACAGCTCTTTTTATCATTTCCTCGCATGTACCCGCAGTAACATTCAAATAATACCCTTTGATTTCGCCTGTTTCAGCCTGTGCTTTATAAATTGCTTCGACACAAAATAAGAAACGATCTCTCCAACGCATAAATGGCTGAGAGTTCACGTTCTCATCATCTTTGGTAAAATAAAGTTCGCCACGAAGACATTCATAAATGGCTCCACCGTAGTTTTTATTTTAGCAGATAACCCCAATTTAGGTTTAGGTTTAATAGTACATCCCAACAAGGGGCGACCTTACTTGTTCAATTTATCTCTTTCAACTTTGATCCCATGAGGCGGGCCTTGGAAAGTTTTAATATAAGCAGGAGGGATTCGCAGATCTTCCAGACGTAGTGCACGCAGAGCTTTGAATCCAAATACATTTCCTAAAATGGAAGTAAACATGTTAGTAACAGAACCTTCCTCAAAAAGGTCTAAAGGGTAAGCTACATAACAGATATATTGATCTGTTTCTCCAGCAGGAACGGGCTCGATGTGGTAGCATCGTCCTTCGTAACGGCTGGTAAGTCCATTGGTCCACACAGTTGTCCATGTAACAGTATTCGGCAGCTACTGCAGCCCCTGCTTCTTCAGGCGGAACTCCAGGTTGAGGAGTTACTCGGAATGCTGTATCAGTATCTTTGGTTTCGTATTCAGGAGTATAATAAGTCAACTTGTACTCTTTAACACTTGAATCCAACACTTGCTTTAGTCTCTGTTTGCGGTGGCATAAATCCCTCCCTACAACTCATGAATTGAATTAAGAATTATGACAACAACAAGGTCTACTCAACACGAATGAATTAGGCATTAATGAAATCCTTCACAGGAATATTTAACAAACTCCCCAACTAAATACTAATATTATCAACTAATCAGAATGCTTGATTCATGGTATTTAATTTACCAAACACATCATTATTGTATACCTTTTCATATTCTCATATTCACATTTCATTCATATTTCATATATATATTATTTCATATATATATTATTATTATATATAGCATATAGCGCAACCCTATTTTTTATTTTGGCCTTTTTAGAATTGAAATACCTAACCTAATAAATTCCCTCTTGACAGCGGTATATGTTGTATATGTAAATCCTAGATGTGAAAATAGGCGCAAATTATCTATGAATATGAAATGGAAATGAAAGGGTATAAAAAAAACGAAAAGAAAAGAATAGGCTAAAGAATAGACTATAGGTATAAACCAATATGTTGAAATAAAAAATAAGAAGGTCCAAAATAAGAGAAGAGCCAATAAGATAAAAATAATGAATCGTAATGTAAATAGAGTTCGGGTTCTAATTTCATAGAATATTTTACATAATATAGATGGCATTGTCTAGAATGAAAACGCAAAACTTTCTCAAGATCCTTATTCATTTTCATTTCATCCACTTGAAATTTTAAAATTGGTTGAGCTTGCAAATTAACTCATTGAATAAGTAAACAATTGAATTGGATTCGATTGGATGGCACCAACTAAATCGAGTGCTAACTCTCATTTTATTATTTTATTGAATTAACTGATCAACGTGCTATCGGACATTTATTTTTTTTTTATTCAATAATTTTCACAAAAAAATTTCTACATATTTTTTTATTTATTATTATTATATTATTATGAAAATTAATCCTACTACTTCTGGTTATGGGGTTTCCACGCTTGCAAAAAAAAATATGGGGCGTATCGTCCAAATCATCGGTCCGGTACTAGATGTAACCTTTCCGCCGGGCGACAAGATGCCTAATATTTATAACGCTCTGGTAGTTAAAGGCCGATATACTGTAGGCCAACCAATTAATGTAACTTGTGAGGTACAGCAATTATTAGGAAATAATCGAGTCAGAGCTATAGCTATGAGTGCTACAGATGGTCTGATGAGAGGAATGAAAGTGATTGATACGGGAGCTCCTATAAGTGTTCCGGTCGGTGTAGCGACTCTGGGACGAATTTTCAACGTGCTTGGAGAGCCTGTTGATAATTTAGGTCCCGTAGATACTCGTACAACATTTCCTATTCATCGATCTGCGCCTGCCTTTATACAGTTAGATACAAAATTATCTATTTTTGAAACAGGAATTAAAGTAGTAGATCTTTTAGCACCTTATCGTCGTGGGGGAAAAATAGGACTATTTGGGGGAGCTGGAGTTGGTAAAACGGTACTTATTATGGAATTGATTAACAATATTGCCAAAGCCCATGGGGGCGTATCCGTATTTGGCGGAGTGGGTGAACGGACTCGTGAAGGAAATGATCTTTACAAGGAAATGAAAGAATCTAGAGTGATTAATGAAGAAAATATGGCAGAATCAAAAGTGGCTCTAGTTTACGGCCAGATGAATGAACCGCCGGGAGCTCGTATGAGAGTTGGTTTGACTGCCTTAACAATGGCGGAATATTTCCGAGATGTTAATGAACAAGACGTACTTCTATTTATTGACAATATTTTTCGTTTTGTCCAAGCAGGATCCGAAGTATCGGCCTTATTGGGTAGAATGCCTTCCGCTGTCGGTTATCAACCCACCCTGAGTACCGAAATGGGCTCTTTACAAGAAAGAATTACTTCTACCAAAGAAGGGTCCATAACTTCTATTCAAGCAGTTTATGTACCTGCGGACGATTTGACCGATCCTGCCCCTGCTACGACATTTGCACATTTAGATGCTACTACTATACTATCAAGAGGATTAGCTGCAAAAGGGATCTATCCGGCAGTGGATCCTTTAGATTCAACTTCAACCATGCTTCAACCTCGGGTCGTTGGTGAGGAACATTATGAAACTGCGCAAAGAGTTAAGCAAACTTTACAACGTTATAAAGAGCTTCAGGACATTATAGCTATCCTTGGATTGGACGAATTATCCGAGGAGGATCGTTTAACCGTAGCAAGAGCGCGAAAAATTGAGCGTTTCTTATCACAACCCTTTTTTGTAGCCGAAGTATTTACCGGTTCTCCAGGGAAATATGTTGGTCTAGTAGAAACCATTAGAGGGTTTAAATTGATCCTTTCCGGAGAATTAGATGGTCTTTCTGAACAGGCCTTTTTTTTGGTAGGAAATATCGATGAAGCTACCGCGAAGGCTATGAACTTATAAATGAAGAGCAATTTGAAGAAATGACCTTAAATCTTTGTGTACTGACCCCTAATCGAATTGTTTGGGATTCAGAAGTGAAAGAAATCATTTTATCTACGAATAGTGGTCCAATTGGCGTATTACCTAATCATGCTACTATTGCGACAGCTGTAGATATAGGGATTTTGAGAATACGACTAAAGGACCAATGGTTAACGATGGCCCTGATGGGTGGTTTTGCTAGAATAGACAATAATGAGATCACTGTTTTAGTAAATGATGCGGAAAAGGGTAGTGATATTGATTCACAAGAAGCTCAGCAAACTCTTGAAATAGCAGAAGCTAATTTGAGAAAAGCTGAAGGAAAGAGACGAATAATTGAGTCAAATCTAGCTCTCCGGCGAGCTAGGACAAGAGTAGAGGCTGTCAATGCTATTTCATAACTAATTGGTGCGTTCAAATAATAAAATAAAAATAAATTATATTTATAAACCCTATACCACCCTATATCAGAATCAGAATCAGAATCAGAATTTATATATTTATATTTATTTAAAAAATTTAACCCTATTTTAATTTGTTTAATTCTATTCTGTCGAGTGAATCCAATCAAGCAGAATCCTATTTTGATACAACACAATAAAAAATCTATAAAAATAGAAGAGGGTGAGGTAAAAAACTTATTAGATACCGGAGTCAATGGTATCTAATAAGTTCTACCTACTATTGGATTTGAACCAATGACTCCTGCCATATGAAAGCAATACTCTAACCACTGAATTAAGTAGGTCATTTCCCATCCCAAAGAGAACCTAGGGGAACCCATCTCGCCGATGGATTATAAATATATATAATTATAATATTACTTATTAATCAATAATAATTAAGCAATAATATAATAATATAATAATAATCTAAGCAATATCACTCAAAAATTTAGGATGTTGGATCATGATCATAGAATATTCATCTTGACAACAAATTATATACATGATAAAATATGCATCACAAGCACTAAGGTCTATAGCTCAGTTGGGAGAGCACCTCGTTTACACGCGCGCCAATGTGTTTCAGGGGAGTCCATCATACAATCCACAAAATGGATCGTATTGATTGATTGAGAAATCTATGTTTTACTCCATAACTTTATAACTTTTGGGGAACAACAGCCTGACAAAAGGTCCGGTCCACTTTGCCCCTATTTAGGTACCAAACAGACTCCACCTTGAGATATGGATATTGATAGGGTGAAGTCCATTCAATGCTAGGCATACTGAGTATAAGGTCCTCAAATAATCTCTTTTCGTCCTATTAACTAAAAGGTGTATGAAGTTTCATATTTTATTTTTTAAGCCGAACTATAGAGACTTCATTTAACTTAAAACGATCTAGGCCGGAGGCAGACCTACGTCAAGATAACCCCACCCTAGAAACACTTTGGACTTTGGCTCCTGGATCGGAATCCAAAATAATGAATCAGAGCACGTGGAGCCATCTCCTTATCTTATTTTTAGGTCAAGAAAAAAAAAATATATATATATAAATCTATAAATCAAATAAAAAATTTTTTTTTGAAAATAATTAAAAGAATAATTTAATCAGTTCTAAATTCTTAAACACAAAATAATAATTAATTGTATTTTTTATTTGGAAGTCGCTTTCTTTAGCAAGAATACTAGGTGAAGACAAGATAATTTGTCTAAGCGTATAGAGTTATACTAGTTATACTAACTAAAGAAATTAAATAAAATTGAACTAAAAATTTTAAGTAGACTGAAAATAGGATCCCCGTAAAGTCAGTCGAGATAAATCTTGAAATGATATATGCCTCCTAATAATCATAATCAAAGGAAACTATAATGGTTTCGTCAAAATGAATTCTTGTTTTGACTAAACAATTATGGGTTACTTTACAACTTCAATTCAAATAGATCGATCCGGTATATTTTCCACCTTCATACTTCATAGGAGTGCGTCTATGTTTTTTGCTTTATGAATATGATATTGGGGGGGCATTTCTAATAACATCAAGTCTTATTCCTATTTTGCCCCTTTTCATTTCCGGTATTTTAGCCCCGATTAGGAAAGGGCCGGAGAAACTTTATAGTTATGAATCGGGTGTAGAACCCATGGGCGACGCTTGGTTACAATTTATAATCCGTTATTAGATGTTTGCTCTAGTTTTTTGTTGTTTTTGTTGTTTTTGGTGTTGAAACTATTTTTTTTATTTTATTTATCCCCCTTTATCCATATCCATGGGCAATGAGTTTCAACGTATTGGGTGTATCCGTATATTTATAGAAGCTTTAATTTTCGTGTTTATCTTAATTGTTTTTAGTTTATGCATGGCGAAAGGAAGCGTTGGTATAGTCATAGCTCCTTAATATTCAGACAATAACAATAAAGGAAAAAAAAAAAGATTGAATATGAATTCCATTGAGTTTCCTTTACTTGATCGAACAGCCAAAATTTCAGTTATTTCAAATTAAATATTAAATGATCTTTCAAATTGGCCAAGATTCTCTAGTTTATGGCTGCTTCTCTATGGTACCGGTTGTTGTTTTTATTGAATTTGCTTCAACTAATACTAATAGGATCGCGGTTTGACTTTGATCGTTATGGACTAGTACCAAGATAGAGTCCTAGACAAGCGGATCTAATTTTAACAGCCAGAACAGTAACTACGAAAATGGCCCCTCTTTCTTTAGTGAGATTATATGAGCAAATGCCCTAACCAAAATATGTTAATGTTATTGGGGAGCCTGTACAATTATAGGAGGGATGTTCAGTACCGATTCTTATAGTACTGTTCGTGGAGTCGCTAAGCTAATACCTGCGGATGTCTATTTGCCAGGTTGTCGGAAGCAGTTATAAATGCTATAACAAAACTTCGTAATAAAATATCTCGATAAATATATGAAGATAGAATTAGGCCTCAACAAGCAAATCGGTGTTTTACGACCAATCACAAGTTTAATGTTGTACACAGTATGAATAATGGAAATTATGATCAAAGATTCCCCTATCAACCGCCATCTACTTCTGAGATCCCTATGGAAACCCTTTTCATCAAATATAAAAGTTCAGTATCTTCTCACGAATTAGTGAATTCGGCAGGACTCCTTTGTACAGAATAATAAGTAGCGGGTCAATCTTCATTAATTTGATTGAGTTTGATTGAGAATGTGAAATATTCTAAAAAAAAAAATATGTACGAAGTATTAACATTCTTTTTGAACTAAAGAAAAACCCCATACAAATTAAACATGTGCCAGGAACCAGATTTGAACTGGTGACACGAGGATTTTCAGTCCTCTGCTCTACCAGCTGAGCTATCCCGACCATTCCCAATGTAGGATCCCATCCTCATTTTATTAGATGACTGGGGTCTAAAAGGGACAAGGGGGAGATTACAAAGTTTTCTCCAAGTTCTGTAATTTCTTGGATCTTCCAAATTCTAAGTTTAAGCATGAGTAATATTTAATATTATTGATTGTGAATCATTCAAAGCTTAATTTGTATGTGTATTCTATATCA